ATTCTATTTTTCCATAGAAATGTGTTCGCTCAAGAAAGACTCCAGAAGATATTGATCGTAAATAAGAAGACTGTTTACGAAGAAACAGGAATAGATATTCGCATTCATATACATAAGAATTATGTAGGAACCAAAAGAATCTTTTCTTTCTTTTTGAAAAGACGTAAATGGATTTCTTTGAAGTAATGAGATTATTCAAATTATGATATTCGTGGAAAAACAATCGCAATAAATGCAAAGAAGGAACATCTTTGATCCAACATTGAAGAATTTGAACCAAGATTTCCAGATGGATGGGATGGGGTATTAGTAGATCTAACACATAATTTAAATGCGATAATTTATCCTCTAAAAAGGGAAATATTGAATGAATAGATCGTAAATTATGAGATTTTGGTATTCTTTTATCTTCAAGGGAAGATACTAATCGCAACAAGAATGGAATTTCCAGAATGACTCCAAAACCTTCTGATAGCATTTGAGAAGAAAAATGAGAAGAAAAAGAATTCTTGTGCCCCCAAAATTCATTTTGGTTAGGATCATTCACCGAAGAAATCAAAGATTTCTGTTGATACATTCGAGTAATTAAACGTTTCACAAGTACTAAACTAGATTTATTGTCATAACCTAGAATTTCCACAGGTTCGTAAAAAATAAAACTATTGAAGCTATGATAATGAGCAAGTGAGTAAATATACTCCTGAAGGAGTAGCGGATATAGGAAGTTTTGTTGCCGAAATCTCTCTTTTTTCAATCTTAATATCCTTGTAATTCTGCCATTTAAATACATTTCTATTTAAATACATTTCTAATGTAACCAAAAAAGATAAGCACTTCTTGTGTTATGAAATGATACATAGTGCAATATGGTCATAACGGCGTATGTGTATGCTTTATGTAGTATATTGTTTCTCTTATACTAAATTAGACTAAAAGAGTATTTAGTATAAAAAAGTCTAACTTCTAACTATAATAATAGAATAATAGAATAAGAATATTCTTATTCTATTATTCTAAGAAATAATTAGAATAATATAGTCTAGTATTAATATATCTAGTATCTAGTATTCATATATACTACGCACTGTCTATACTTTTACTTTCAAAAATCTATACTTTTATACTGTACTGTGATGTAAAAAACATAATGAGAATTTAAGAAGTAAAAGATTCTATAAAAGTAAGAACAAATAAAGAATATATACCCCGGAGACAGAGAGCCCAATCTACAGATCTTTTTCCTTTCCCTTTCTATCCAATTTGGTTTTCTTTTCCCTTTTAATATAACTAGAAGAAAAATAAAAGAAAGAAAATAGAAAATAACAATAAGAAAAAGGGGTAAAAATCTTTTATTTTCGCAACCCAATCACTCTTTTGACTTTGGAAAAAATTCTTTTTTTATCACTATACTATTTCTTCTACACATCCGTCTCCAATCCACAATAAAGAATAATTAGGATTAAAAAAAAAAAGAATCAATGGTCCACTCACAATTCACAAGAGAACCTTTTCCCACATCAGGCACTAATCTATTTTTAACGTATAATTAGTAATTCGATCGGGTAATCATTCAAATTAAGAAAGGAAGCTCGTTGCTTTTTTGTCTTACTCGAATTGGAGCCATAATGCTCTATCCATTTATTCACTAGACCCGAAATACTTTACTGAACTTCAATTTTTATAAAAATAAAAATTCTCGTTTTATTTATATTATGAGTACTAGAAATCTTCTTTTTCTATGATTATATTATTCTTTTTTATTTCTATTTTTCTATTCTTTTTACGACATGCTTTTTTTTCCATTCATTACCTTTCAGGATCAGTCGCGGTCTTATAAACTCTACCAATAGTCTAGACGAATTCCTTCATCCAAATGTGTAAAAGATCAGAGTCGCAATTAAAAGCCGAGTACTCTACCGTTGAGTTAGCAACCCGAATCAATATAATCAATATAAAGTGTAGATATGATCGAAATAAAAAAATCCAACAAACTCATCCATTTTCCTAAAGTGAAGGAAAGATCCAATAGGGGAGGGAATGGGGATAAAAATATTTATTTATATACGATCAAATTATATTTGTTTGAAATACCATTGTCAATATGAATGGACTTTTTTTTTAGAAAACAAATTTCAAGAAATTATATAGAAATTTGTGTTGGATTAGCACAACATAAAGAATAAATAAGAACTTTGAGCGGAAAAAAAGAAGGAATAAGGTAGAGATAGAAAAAATAGCGGCTTTCTTTAATCAAAACTTTAATCAAAAAAAGAAAGGTACAATACAAATACAAGATACAAGAAGAAAGATTACCCCCCTTGTTGGGGGGTTCCACAAAAAGAAGCAAGAAAAAAATACGAATAAGAAAAAGAAGAATAAAAGTAAGTATGAATAGAACAAAAAAATAAGAAACTTTGAAGAAAGAATTACGCAAAGATAGGTATTAGTTACCCTATCTTTTTTTTATTCATGATTCTTGTTTTTACTTTCTTTTTTATCAAAAGAAACTCGAAATTCTTTAAAGAATTCTGCCTTCCTTAAAATATCATAAACAGTTCCTGTGGGTTTAGCACCTTTTTCAAGGAAATATAAAATAGCAGGAACATTTGAATAAGTTTGATTCTTTATCGGATCATAAAAACCCACTTTTCGAAGATCTCTTCCTTCTCTTCGGGATCGAACATCAATTGCAACGATTCGATAGATGGCTCATTGGGATAGATGTAGATAAAAAATGCCCCCCTAGAAACGTATAGGAGGTTTTCTCCTCATACGGCTCAAGAAAAAATGATTCTAATTTCTAGAATTTCTATTTCTATAGAAATAGAAATGGATCCCTAAAGAATTAGACTGTAATTTGAGCCTTTTTTCCTTCTTTACAGAAAAAGAAATTTCATTCGTACTCCTAACTCAAGTTGGGTAGTTTTGAAAGAGTTCGAAAGGAAATCCTTAGAATTTCTTGAGCTGTCTCTAACCTTTTTTTTGTCTCCTTTCGGATCTATTTTTTTTACTCATTCTAATCCAAATATTGAGACAAGTGAAAATAGTGTTTCCTTGTTCCGGAATTTGTTGTCTTTGCTTTGCGCTTTGTGAAATCATTAGGTTTAGACATTACTTCGGTGATCCTTACTCCTTTTCAAAAAGGCAGCAACATACCTTTTGTTTTTTGTTCTTTCTATGGAAAAGGGAAAAATCATACGAAAGATTGATTCCTTTGTGATACACTCTTTATCTAAAAAGTTTGAAATTTTCGAAAAATTTGATTTTTTTTTTCATTTCAAACTTGTTCAAAATTGAACCTCTCCATTTATATATATTGATGATATATTTACAAAGTTGGTCTAACTTATTGATTATCACTAACCCTAGATTATTCCCCCGATAAATGAATCAATCATTTTTGCTCGAGCTCCATCATATGCTATACCTTTATATACCATTAGTATATACCTTTAGTATCTTTTAGTATCTTTATTTAGCAACCCAAGACAAATTAAAATAGGTTCCTAGGACAACAAACTATGTCGAGACAAGAGCATCTTCATTCGTATAGAAAATGGTGGATGTCAGAATCCACAGCCAATCATGTCCTTCAAGTCGCACGTTGCTTTCTACCACATCGTTTCAAACGAAGTTTTACCATAACATCCCTCTCATTTTCTTTTAAATTGGAACCGTATGCAATTGATTCAATATGGAATAATGAAATGAATAGTCATTGGTTGAACCGATACATAATAATCTACACTGAAAGATAAGTGTTTATCCGGAGGATAGGATTTCACTTAAAATTACCTCATATTTTCTCATATGAATAATATTCACATGAAAAAAACAAATCAGTTTTAAGCAAACTTACATAAAAGATCCCTCTTTTTCTTTTCAAAAAAAAAAAAAAAGAAAATAGAAACCTCAAAAAAAAACCTTTGACTTTACTTTCATTCAACTGAAAAAGAAATCCCCATGAATGGATAAAAGTTTTTAGCCACTTTAACTAAATTAACTAAATACTATACTAACTAATAACTATACTAAATGAAATATATGAAATATTTCATTGAAATATTCATAAATATTCAATGATAATGATAGAATCAATTATCTATTAATAAGATAATCTTAAATAGCTTAAATAAGAAGCTATAAAAATATACAATATATATTCTTATGTAAAAATTATGTATTTATGTATTAATATATTCTAATATGAACTAATATGAATATTTTTTATTTATGAAATATGATTTTATGATTCTAATATTATGATTTACTTAATATTTATCATCTCCAATTGAATCTTATTTTCATTTCATTTAAATAAGAGAGATAGTTTGAGAATAAAGTTTCTTTGTTTTCATTATTCTGAAGTAGAATAAGTCTCGTGTAAGGTAAGATCAAAGAGAAAATAAGAATCCTCAAATTGTTGAATAAAATTTTCAATTTCAATAGAGAAGAATCTTTCGTTTCTGATGCAAACGATCTGGGACGGAAGGATTCGAACCTCCGAGTAACGGGACCAAAACCCGTTGCCTTACCGCTTGGCCACGCCCCATTTTGATTTGGTGTAAGAAAAACTAAGCTAAATATTGGTTATTCGTCAATAACCAACCAAAAGAAATATAGAACATGTTGTCGCTGGGATTCAACACATATAGATATAGAATCAAAAAGATTAATTGATCATTACTTAGAATTCAATTAATATATTGTATGAAAATAGAATTCCTTGTATTCTTATTTGATTGGAGAATGTAAGGAAGGATTCTTGATTGGGGAGAAGTCAAAGAAAAAGAAGAATTTCTTTTATCTGCCTTTTTTTTTTATTTGAAAAATTACCTCAGAAAAACAAATGAATCCAATCTGATAATTTTATTATCATTTCAATCTCATTTGAATCTTTAAGAACAAGAAAAGAATATTTGTTATGTTTAATATCTTTAGTTTAATCTGTATCTGTCTTAATTCTACCCTTAGTAGTTTTTTCTTCGCCAAATTGCCCGAGGCTTATGCCTTTTTCAATCCAATCGTAGACATTATGCCGGTTATCCCTTTACTATTTTTTCTATTAGCCTTTGTTTGGCAAGCTGCTGTAAGTTTTCGATAAAAATGAAATCTCTATTTAATTCATAAAGTCTTCGATTAAAAAAAGATAAGATTTTTCTTCTTAAAATCAATAAGATCAGAAATAAGATTCAGATAAGTCTGGACATTAGGAACCCTCGATTCAAAAAGTGAAATTCTGATATTTTCTATTTTATATTGAGATTTCATTTGAATAAGGGAAGGGGGCGATGATCTTTATCTTTAATCAACTAATCAGCTTCTTTCTTTTTTTGTTATGACCTTTCCTTTATAAGATCCCATACAATATACAATATCTAATTATAGATATGGATATGGCAAGAAATTTTTGGTAACGAAAAAATACGAATCTTATTACATTAGAAATAGATTCGTGAAAAGAAATTTCAAAAAAAAAACTTCTTTTTTTTTTCATATTTAGAGCGTCATATCAAAATAGTGTATAGTGTGTGTCGTAAAATAGGTGATCTATTTCCTTAAAAAAAAGATCTTATCTTGGAGATTTGTAATGCTTACTCTTAAACTATTCGTTTACACAGTAGTAATATTCTTTGTTTCTCTCTTCATCTTCGGATTCTTATCTAATGATCCGGGGCGTAATCCTGGGCGTGAAGAATAAAAAAAGAGATGAGATTCGTTTTTACTTTTTTTTTCCTTTCTTTTTTAATAGGTATTTCATAGGTAAATGTAGAAAGAAATGGAATAGATGCTAGATAAAAATAAAAGATTCATAAAATAAAATAATTGAAATTTCTTCTGATTCTAAAATATCAAGTTATAAGGGGGTCGGAGAGAGAGGGATTCGAACCCTCGGTACGAATAATTCGTACAACAGATTAGCAATCCGACGCTTTAGTCCACTCAGCCATCTCTCCCCATTCCAAATGAGAAATTTCTCATGTGATTTCACACGTGAAGTGAAGATTGAGAACAATTTTTATTTTCCTTCAATGATTCGAAACAGATTTATCCAATAGAAAGAATACTTTACTTCTTTTATTTTGTACAAAAGGTTCATTTCCCCGGCCTGGTTAAGTATAAGTACTGGCCGGGCCAGTACTTCTTTTGTTCCAACGAATAAAAATTGTTTTCTTGAAACAAGAAGAGTAATTTTCATTGCCATTCCTAATTATTAGAAATTCTATAAGATTTTAATAGATAGTTTAATAGATAGTTTAATAGATAGATTATCTTAGAAATTCTTTAAGAAATTCTATATATCTAGATTAATATAGAATATTCTATATTTAGAATTCTATATTAATATGATTATTATGATATATTCTATATTGAAATATTCAATATTAGATATTTTAGATCTATTCTTACTATATTATAAGTAATTATAGTAAATTAGAGTATAAATGAGTATAAATTAGAATATTTAGTCTTAAGTCTTAATAGTAAAAGTGTTATGTTCTAGTAATATCTAGTAATAGTATTATATTCTAATAGTAATATACTACTAATTAGTAATATACTACTAATATTTTTCGTCTTTATTTTATTATTCTTAAGTAGAAAATTTGGAAATTCATTAATGAAAAACAAATTTCATTCTAAATGAAAGTTGAAGTTCAGTATGATATTCATCTGAATAATTCACTTAAGCGGTTCAAGTAAAGGGAGGTTTCAAAAAAAATACTTAAAACTTTAGTACACTATTTAAATTAGACTAAACTTTTTGCTATTCACCTATTTTTTTTTCATTTTACGTGTTAATGCTGGAATTTTTATGATTCTGATACTATCTTGACTCCGTCTTATTACTTTGGTTGGACAAATAGTCCATTCATATCCAATAATGAATATGTAGCGGGTATAGTTTAGTGGTAAAAGTGTGATTCGTTCTATTAACAACTTAAATAGTTAAGGGGTCTTTCCATTTTTTTCATATTTAATATTCCGATCAAAAACTTTATTTCTTAAAAAGATTTAATCCTTTACCCCTCAATAGGACATTTGAGGAAATAATATACATTCTCACGATTTCTATCCAAAAGGCAATCAGAATTTTAATAAAAAATTTGGATTATGGAGTCGAGAAGCATAATTTTTTTGATTGGTTCAATTCTTCCAATTGAATGAGTATGAATAAAGGATCTATGGATGATAGTACAAAACTTTCAATCGTAACTAAATCTTCAATTTTTGCGCTGAAAAAGGGGGAGATTGAAGCCAAATAGCTAAAAAATGATGGTTTTGGTTTACTAGAACCCTCGGCTTCTTGTTTCAGCTCGGTAGAAACAAAATTATTTTCCTTAGGATCTCACGAGTAGAAAAGAAATAGGGAACGAAGTAACTAGACTAGAGACTAGAAAGATTTGATAGAATCCCCCTCTTCTAGAGGGATCATCTAAAAAGCAAGTAGCTTTAGACACATTCATAAAAAAAGCTGACATAGATGTTATGGATCTC